TATTAGACCCTTTGGGTCTTTCTTGACCTAATTAGAAGGTCGGGGCTTTCTAATTTTAAATATGTAAAGACAAAATGTATAACCTAGTTTCGAAGGATCTAATCGTTCGAAACTCTTTTTCTTCTCAAAACTCTTTTTCTTCTCATTCGAGATATTATGTGAATGAGCCTACTACTGAATCTAATGAGTTCAAATTAAAGTAAAAAAAGGAAAGTAATAAAAGGCATTATACTATAAGGTCATTCTTGGTTCGAAAATACACAATATATTCGATTCAATAATAGAATGAAGTTACCCAACACAGTTTTTTATTATTTATAATTATTAATTATAAATATAATTTAGAATTATAAATACTAATATTAGTAATACTATATTAGTATAGTAATATTAGTTTTTAAGAGTTGCACAATGAATCTAATCCGTTGATTCGGAATCACGGGATGATTAGATATCACAGATGATGAGTTGATTTATTACCTATGTCACTCTATTTTTGTTATTACTGTCTATAATGATAATAATTGCTGAATCAAAAACTTTCAATTGAACTTATTCTTTCAATTGGTATTTTTGCTTATCCTTGTTTGTATCTTTCAAAACTAAAATTGAAATTTAGGGAAGTGCTTTATAAACATATGTATAAAAAAAGAACATATTTCATTTAGACTCTTTATGCCTACCATAACTAGTTATTTCGGTTTTCTACTAGCGGTTTTAACTATAACTTCAGTTCTATTTATCAGTTTAAACAAGATACGACTTATTTGAAATTAATTGAATGAACAATTCATAAAAAAAAGAAATCTTTCCATGGTATTCCATATATTCTATAGTTTCTTACCGTGTCAATTTTCAATTCTTGGTCATTGAGATTCATGTGCAATACGAATTAATATTTAAGAATAGATATTACCTCTCCCTTTCCCCTTTCAAACAAATGAAATGATTGAAGTTTTGCTATTTGGAATTGTCTTAGGTCTAATTCCTATTACTTTGGCTGGATTATTTGTAACTGCATATTTACAATACAGACGTGGCGATCAGTTGGACCTTTGATTAATTAATATCTCTTTTTTTTTATTGACCTACTACTTGTTTTAATTTTAATCCATAGGGGGGGGTAAAATTTAGATTGCTGTTCAATAATTTCATTGTAATTTTGACCTAAGAATAACAAGAATGGAATCACGCTCTGTAGGATTTGAACCTACGACATCGGGTTTTGGAGACCCACGTTCTGCCGAACTGAACTAAGAGCGCTTTACTTTATAAATATTTTGTAACCCTAATATATTTTTGCATGCATCTACTATTATTATAGAATATTGTAAAATTAAAGATTGCTTATACCCAATTTTAATCAATTTCAATTAATCCCTCGTTACGGCTCATAAGATAAGTAATAGGTAGGGATGACAGGATTTGAACCCGTGACATTTTGTACCCAAAACAAACGCGCTACCAAGCTGCGCTACATCCCTTTCCATTGGTCGACAGTGTCATTGTAGAGAATACCTGTATTGTTTTCCACATCTTTATTTTCTCCATTCATATACAAAAATTATCTTGTCATTTCTTCTTTTTTATCTCATATCATATAACATATATTTAATTATAATAAATAATTAATATAAATAATTAATTAGAATTATAATATATAATAAAAGACTTATATACATACGTAACGTATAATTAACCCCGCTTAAAAATTAAAAAAAATGAATATAATATTTTTCGGGAATGCTGGGACATAAAAAGACGTATTTTTTTTTAAGAAAAGGAATAGCTGCTGAATCATTGTACATTTCAATTTGAATTAGATCGTTGTACATTTCAATTTGAATTAGGGATTCCGCATACAAATATAAGTGATCATTAACTACATATACGTCTGATCATATATGTATTACAAATTACAATAAAGAAGGAGGATTTTAAATGCGAGATCTAAAAACATATCTCTCCGTGGCACCGGTAGTAAGTACTCTATGGTTCGGGTCTTTAGCAGGTCTATTGATAGAGATCAATCGTTTATTCCCAGATGCGTTGATATTCTCCTTTTTTTAATTCTAGTTCTAGTTATTGACATGGGAAGGGGTGACGAAAATTAGAGATATAATCAAATATCTGTGACTAATCCCTCCCCTTCCCTTCTTTTAATTTTAGAATTTTTAAAATTAAATTAGAATAAGTTCGAAAAGAGAAAGAATAAAAGTGGATTCAACTTCAGTAAAACTCTGAACTCGGGCCGGGACTCTAATTTAAATTTAATTTTAATTAATAAGATAAGAGAATGAGAACGTAAATGGAAATTGATGGCTAGGTCAACAATATCATACAAAATACTTAAATGAAAAATGAAATACTATACTGGGATTATAAATGTAGTTAGAAATCAAATGTAGTTAGAAATCATTGTATTACTTATTATTACTATTTTATTACTATCTTGATTTCAACGAAATCTTTCATAATTTGATTTCGAGTTAGCAACTTCTATTTTTTTTTTCGCTCCTTTCTTCTCTTTGGATCGGAAAATGGAATAGTTGGGTAAATCAAAAATCCAAAGGAGGTTCATGGCCAAGGGTAAAGATGTTCGAGTAACCGTTATTTTGGAATGTACCAATTGTACTCGAAATAGTGCTAATCGAAATGGTGCTAATAAGGAATCAATGAGTATTGGTATTTCCAGATATATTACTCAAAAGAATCGACATAATACACCTAGTCGATTGGAATTGATAAAATTCTGTCCCTTTTGTTACAAACATACAATTCATGGGGAGATAAAGAAATAAATCGAACCGATCCGATCACTTGTATGTCACCCTTCCAAGGAAGATTAAAAATGACATATATTATATATATATATTTAAAATATTTAAAGATAAACAAAACAAAATCCCTCATTGAAATAGGATTTTCGGGATAAGGAATAAACAAATCATGGATAAATCCAAGCGACTCTATTTTAAATCCAAGCGATCTTTTCGTAGGCGTTTGCCCCCGATTGGCTCGGGGGATCGAATTGATTATAGAAACATGAGTTTAATTAGTCGATTTATTAGTGAACAAGGAAAGATATTATCTAGACGGATGAATAGATTAAACTTAAAACAACAACGATTAATTACTATTGCTATAAAGCAAGCTCGTATTTTATCTTTGTTACCTTTTCTTAATAATGAGAAACAATTTGAAAGAGGTGAGTCGACCACTAGAACTACTGGTCTTAGAATCAAAAAGAAATAGGTTTACTCTTCACTTGAATCACAATTCCAATACGAATTCAAAGGCGGATTGATATTTTGTTCGAAAAATTCGCGAATCCAGATTTTATTGTCGTATCATAAGAAAAAAAAAGAAAAAATCTTTTTTTATTGAACGTGTTGTTTGTTCATTTTGACGACTTTATCATATTATTATATATTTTATCATACTAATTTCTATTCTACCTTCCCGGAGTTAATTCTCCAGTGAACTCCATTTTAAATTTAAAACATTCCGATGAATTCCTTCCAATATACTTATTTTATAATCTCATTGGAAATCATATAAAGACAATTTCTATTTAATATAGCTATTTGCGCAAGTATTTTACGATTAAGAAGCAACTGCCTCTTGTACAGATTGTGTATTAATCTATTATAATTATAGTATACGCTTTTGCCGCGAATTACTGCATTTATCCGAGTGATCCACAAACGACGAAAATCTCTCTTTTGCCTACCTCTATCCCGATAAGCCGAAAACAAAGCTCTGATTTTCTGTTGAGTAATAGTTCTAGTAAGTCTTGAATGAGCCCCTCGAAAGCTTGATGCAAATAAACGAATTTTTGTTCTACGTCTCCGAGCTATATTTCCTCGTTTAATTCTGGTCATTGAATAAATGAAACTTCGATGAATAACTAATTGATTTCCTTTCTTTCAGTTATTCCTTTCCTAGTTTATTAATAACAAAACGGATTCTTCCAATGTATAAAATAAAAACTCCAATGGCTTTTGCTACTATAACCTTCCCGACCACAATTTTTTCTTTTTTTCTAGGCATTTCACATCGAAATAAGAAATTGTATTGATAGTGATACTAGATATTAAAAAAAGCATATTAAATAAAAACAAAAAGTAGTAAATCTAAATGGATAAAAAAATCGTGGGTTCCATCGTTTCTATGGTTACTTTTTAAACGGCGAGGTCCCCTCTATACACCGGAGCCCTTTCTTTCATTTAATCAATGCTATTGTTAACTTGTACAGTTCACACTCTTTGGCTCTACCCATGAATTATCCAGTAATCAGTCTTTCACAATGAGATCTACCTATATAGTATAGTAACGATATTTAATTATGAAGATTAGCTGTGTAGCTGACCCTGTTAGTCCGTTGTTGCAAGAGTAAGGGCATAATCTTTCTGCCTTTTAATTTAATAATTTAAATAGTATTTCCCCTGCTTAATGGATAACCATTTGCTACCAATGGGAAATTCTTTCTCATCTTAAATTGAAAAGTGAGACGATTGGATTTACACCAATAGAAACCATAAAATTTGATACACAATAGAAGGATATGATAGATCCTTTTTAGATAGTGAATGGAGTTCTTCCATTTTATCCTATTTATTGGTACTGACCACTGATACTGGAAAAATTGGTTCTTTTCTTTTGTCCCAGTCCATGCTCTGAACGAGTCACACATACACCCTAGTACATGTTCCTCGTCGCTGAGGGCATCCCCCAAGGGCGGGGGATTTCGTGACATTTCTGATTGGCTGTCTTGTCTTTCTAATAAGTTGTTTAATAGTTGGCATGTTGACTCGTATACATAATGAGTTGGTTTAGATCGATCCTAACCGGATGATTAGGCATTACTTCTATATTAATAATTCTATATTAATAGATATATTAAATATAAGATATAAGAAGATAAAATTTAAAATTGCGTATTTGCGCGAAATCCCTGCTATTTTTTATTCTACCGCTACAACATCAACAATTCCATGAGCTTGGGCTTCTGTTGCTGACATAAAAACATCTCTTTCCATGTCTTCGGATACAACCCATAAGGGTTTGCCCGTTCTTTGTACATAAACCCTTGTGATGGTTTCGCGTAACTTCAGCAGTTCTTCCGCTTCCAGGATAAATTCTCCCGTTTGTGCCTCATAAAAAGAACTAGCAGGTTGATGGATCATTACCCTGATTATATAACATAATAAATGGTTCTTCTATCTCGAAGATAAATCAAAGAGAAGAAATAAAATAAAGAATAATAATACGAAAAACAAGATAGAATTGAACAACCGTACAGGCATCTTTTTCGCATTGCATACGGCTCTACAATGGAATTCGCTTTTACCTCCCATCGAAGAAACAAAAAATATAGGGTCTATCAGACCAGACCCTGATCGGTAAATAATCCAATAACCATCCTTCCTTTTATTTTGGAGTAGTTAAAAAATACTATGATGGCTCCGTTGCTTTATATTTATATATTTATTTAGTTTTAGTCTTTTATTCAGCAATCCCAAAGTTTCTTTTTTTTTGTATTCTTTCATAACATAATTAGCCTTCTGGCGTGAAAACAAAAAAGTTTGTGACGCTGCAATAGATTTCCGATAGATCAGATAAAATCGGAAATGCCCCTTATCTCATACTACTCTTTCGATATATAATCTAATAGTTTTTGAAAAAAAAAAATAAAAACAAATTTCTCATATCGAATTCAAAATGCCATGCTATTATTACTTAATAGTCATATTTCATATGGCGAAGGCATAGTCTTCTTTTTTCTCTCAAATACAAAACTCATTGGCGCCGAGCATGAGGGAATGCTAGACGTTTGGTAATTTCTCCTCCGACCAGAATAAAAGATCCCATTGAAGCGGCTAATCCCATGCATATTGTCTGTACATCTGGTCGTACAAATTGCATAGTATCATAAATAGCTACTCCGGGTATTACCCACCCTCCGGGAGAGTTTATAAACAAATACAGATCTTTGACATCATCCTCTATACTAAGATATACCATAAGACCGATAAGTTGATTCGAGATCTCGCTATCAACCTCTTGGCCTAAAAAAAGTAATCTTTCTCGATAAAGTCGGTTGATTAGGATAAAATTGTATCCTTAGGAACCGTACGCGCACCTTTTGATGCATACGGTTTACCAAAAATCGCGAAAAAAAAAGAATCAATGTGTAGATTACAGCCCTCATTCTTTTTTCAGAGTGGGCTCCTTCTAACTTCTAACAAAGGGCTTTTTTTCTTCTATTTTTCAAGAAAGATTAGTTTTGGTCTGTTTACTTTACCTATAAAAAAATATATATATATATATAAGTAATCTACTAAACTTATCGAACGAACTTCTCATTGATTTATTGTTTCATCGAGATCGAATCCAAATCACGATGTCATTTTCTTGTTCCGGAATGGGCTTCTTCAATTTTTTTAGGTTTATGCTCTACTCCGAGTAAAGATCGGCCCGATTTTTATTTGCACATATAGGGCAAATGCCCCAATACCACGTGTTTTTGCTATGGCTTTTTTTTAATTTATTTCATGTCTTCCGCCAAATATTCAATGTATTCGTTATATTACTCGATTGATTAAACAGTTTGAGATCGCTCCTGTTTATAAATAGAATATGATAAAAATAGTAATCATAGATATATTACCAATTGGGTTTTTTCTAAACGGAGCCTGGATACTTCATTTTATTGGTCCAATTGAGCCAACTATAAATTATTCTAAACCATAAATTATTCTAATTGATAATATTAATCTGGATACCCCCTCCAAAAAACAAAATAAATATAATTGCACTTCACGCTCCAAATTTTTGATAATTCAATCAATCTTTCTTGGGCGAAAGAGAGGATATCTCGATCGGGGGAGAGAATGGGGGAATCCCATGTGACCCAATATATCTGACAAGTCGCACTATACGTCAACCCAAGATGCATCTTCCTCTCCAGGACTTCGAAAAGGTACTTTTGGAACACCAATAGGCATTAAATGAAAGAAAAAAAGAATTAAGTACTATATCTTACTTTGATGTGGAAGCGTAAAAATGGGTTTATTGTCTTAATAAGATTAGCCTTTATCATAGTTTATCCAAAAATTTAATAAGTTCCATAACAAAAAATAAAAAAAAAAAAGAAGACAGAATGAATATGACTATGACTAAAAAAGAAAATTTTTAAGAATGGGTCTTTTGAATGATATGAACAAATATGTATGCTTTCACTCATAGAAAATGAAAGCGGGATTCCGCCCCCTTACCATTGCGTATTGGTACTTATCGGGTATAGAATAGATCTGCTTCTTTTTGTTCCTACAAACAGAACTCTTCCATTATTACTAAAATAATAGAACATATTTTAATCCTTTCCTCGAGATAATCTACTGAAAAGGGGAGGTCCATAGCATAGTTTTTTTCCAATGCAATAAAGTTACATAGTGTCTATTTTTCGTTGATAAAGGGGTATTTCCATGGGTTTGCCTTGGTATCGTGTTCATACCGTCGTATTGAATGATCCGGGTCGTTTGCTTTCTGTCCATATAATGCATACAGCTCTAGTTGCTGGTTGGGCCGGTTCGATGGCTCTATATGAATTAGCGGTTTTTGATCCCTCTGACCCTGTTCTTGATCCAATGTGGAGACAAGGTATGTTTGTTATACCTTTCATGACTCGTTTAGGAATAACCAATTCATGGGGCGGTTGGAGTATCACAGGAGGGACTATAACGAATCCGGGTATTTGGAGTTACGAAGGTGTGGCCGGTGCACATATTGTGTTTTCTGGCTTGTGCTTTTTGGCAGCTATTTGGCATTGGGTGTATTGGGATCTAGAAATATTTTGTGATGAACGCACGGGAAAACCTTCTTTGGATTTACCTAAGATTTTTGGAATTCATTTATTTCTTTCAGGGCTGGCTTGTTTTGGGTTTGGCGCATTTCATGTAACGGGGTTGTATGGTCCTGGAATATGGGTGTCCGATCCTTATGGACTAACTGGAAGGGTACAATCTGTAAATCCAGCGTGGGGTGTGGAAGGTTTTGATCCTTTTGTTCCGGGAGGAATAGCCTCTCATCATATTGCAGCAGGGACATTGGGCATATTAGCAGGTCTATTCCATCTTAGTGTCCGTCCGCCCCAACGTCTATACAAAGGATTACGTATGGGAAATATTGAAACCGTCCTTTCCAGTAGTATCGCTGCTGTTTTTTTTGCCGCTTTTGTTGTTGCTGGAACTATGTGGTATGGTTCAGCAACTACCCCGATTGAATTATTTGGTCCCACTCGTTATCAATGGGATCAGGGATACTTCCAGCAAGAAATATATCGAAGAGTTGGTGCTGGGCTAGCCGAAAATCAAAGTTTATCAGAAGCTTGGTCTAAAATTCCGGAAAAATTAGCTTTTTATGATTACATCGGCAATAATCCAGCAAAGGGGGGATTATTCAGAGCGGGCTCAATGGACAACGGGGATGGAATAGCTGTTGGGTGGTTAGGACACCCTATCTTTAAAGATAAAGAAGGGCGTGAACTTTTTGTACGTCGTATGCCTACTTTTTTTGAAACATTTCCGGTTGTTTTGGTAGACGGAGATGGAATTGTTAGAGCCGATGTTCCTTTTAGAAGGGCAGAATCGAAGTATAGTGTCGAACAAGTAGGTGTAACTGTGGAGTTCTATGGCGGCGAACTGAATGGAGTCAGTTATAGTGATCCTGCTACTGTGAAAAAATATGCTAGACGTGCTCAATTGGGAGAAATTTTTGAATTAGATCGCGCTACTTTGAAATCCGATGGTGTTTTTCGTAGCAGTCCAAGGGGTTGGTTTACTTTTGGACATGCTTCGTTTGCTCTACTCTTCTTCTTCGGACACATTTGGCATGGTGCTAGAACCTTGTTCAGAGATGTTTTTGCCGGTATTGACCCAGATTTGGATGCTCAAGTAGAATTTGGAGCATTCCAAAAACTTGGGGATCCGACTACAAAAAGACAAGCAGTCTGATACAAGATTGATTTCTTACTTTTCACCTTTATTTTTGTGATTTAACATAGTTTAACATAATATAGGGTACCGGATAAATCTTGATTTGAATTGCTGCCTTTTCTTTGACTCTTTCTCTTTAGTTATCCGGGAGACGATCCAAAATAAACAGGTATGGAAGCTATAATTGTAAACCACAATCGAATCTATGGAAGCATTGGTTTATACATTCCTCTTAGTCTCGACTTTAGGAATAATCTTTTTCGCTATCTTTTTTCGGGAACCGCCTAAAGTTCCAACTAAAAAGATGAAATGATTTTTTATTATCTCAATTGAAGTAATGAGCCTCCCAATATTGGGAGGCTCATTAATTCAACTAGTCTCCGTGTTCCTCGAATGGGTCTCGTAGTTGTTGAGAGGGTTGCCCAAAAGCAGTATATAAGGCATACCCAGTAAAACTTACAAGTAAACCAGATATAGAGATGGCAACTAAGGTTGCTGTTTCCATTATTATATAATTTTAATATAATTTAAAGACCACAACGGATCTATGATAAGATCATTTATTTACAATATAATGGTATACAAAGTCAACGGCTCTCAATGAATACAAAATAGGATTTATGGCTACACAAACCGTTGAGGATAGTTCTAGATCTGGTCCAAGACGAACTATTATAGGGGATTTATTGAAACCATTGAATTCGGAATATGGTAAAGTAGCTCCCGGTTGGGGAACTACTCCTTTGATGGGTATCGCAATGGCTCTATTTGCGATATTCCTATCTATTATTTTGGAGATTTATAATTCTTCCATTTTACTGGACGGAATTTCAATGAATTAGATTCACAAGAACTACTAAATAGCTTTTCAATACAAAACAAAGTGAAGCATTTAGGTCGTTTTTAGCCCATTCTATTTTTTGGTAGTTCGACCGTGGAATTTCTTTGTTTCTGTATTTCCGGAATATGAGTGTGTGACTTGTTATAATTGATCCTATGGA